CATGGATCTCTCGGTTCGAGAAATAAGAGGATCAAACCATTTCTTCTGACTCTTTTTCAAATTCGATAAATGTTGGTTGATCGTATATTTCATTTTCATTATAGTTATATGATTCAGAGTATCATTTCCTATTTGATCCCTTTGAATTCCATATTCGAAGTTGCGATCGGATCTATTCATTAAAAAGAATCGATTCGATACATTTCTTATGTACCCATAGGTGCTATATTGGATTTGAATCAGATTTCGGATCAATCTATATTGATTGACTGCCTCCATGATGTTGTTGCTAGCAAATACCGCTGTTTTTCGTTTTGGATCTTCCAAATCATTCCCGCAGTGGATCCGGACCGAAGAAAAAGCAAATCCCCTATGATACACCAGATCCGGCTCGGTTATTGATAGAGTGAATAGATCTGCCATTTCTTGAAATCTCTCTTCTGATTCAAAATCGTGGTGTAACGTGTATCCCCCTTTGTTCCGGTCATGGAATAGATGAAAGAAATCCAAAAATGGATTTTTGTTCAAGAATGAAATCTTATTGGAACTGTCCATATCTGGTTCATCCTTCGGAACCATATCACATCCCGGATCTGATGAAATAGGATGAATTGAGACGGTATTTTGTAAATACGTAATTATCTTGAATATATCAACCATTTCTTTATTTTCCGATCGCCTGAAAGGGACAAAAGAAACATCTTGTTTTTTCTTCCAAAATTTCTGATCTCTAGTGGACCTCTCGGTAGGATTCGAACCCAGATGAAGTTCTGACCATCTGTCAGAGAAAAAAGAACGAATTGATCTTGTAGGATTCCCAAGAAATTCTTCGATTTCTTTCGGAAGCAGATGATTATTCATCTGCTTCTCACGTTTCGTGAATAGCCGGGACATTGAGGAAGATCCAAAAAGGCATTTCGGGAATCGATCTGATTCTATCTCTGTTCGTTCCGTTTGAAGAAAGGAAGGATCCCAAAGAATCGATCTTTCTTTTAGTTGCTGAATCTCTGTTTGATCGATCAATGTGTGATATTCTGAATCCTCATTTCTAATGGAATCGAAAAGATCTCTGAATTGATCAGAAGATCCTTTCGATTGGCTAGAATCCGTTACTTGAACGAAAATAGATCTTGTGGAATCATATTGAATATTTGACAATACATTCCGTACCCTGCTAAAAAACCGATCCTTGTTTACCAACCACACATTGTCTAACCAAATCCAATTCTCTCTCGATACGTTCCTCAAAAAATCCGATTCGTGCTGATTCTTCCCCCAACTAACGAAGAGATCTTGTCGGAATTGCCACATATGAAATTGAGCACAATTTTGCAAAGAAATACCCCACTTGTTTCTCGAGAAGAGATGGGAAACATGCTCAATATCATTTGATTGAATAGTTGCCTCAGCTCCTTGTTGTTTGAAGAAACCCTCCCCTTCAATTGGTCGTTTTTCACGAAAAGCAGACATGAGATAACAAATCAAGTCTTTCCCTAAGATTTCGAATAGCTGTCCCGAATTCAAGTTGATTATGTTTCGCTTCTTCCTCGGAGAAAGACGATCAAACAATTCCCAATCATGGTCCTTGCGGATCGGATCATCCGTATAGGATAAAAAAAGAAACCCCAGATATTTGCTATCTTTCTCTTTGAATGAGATCTCAATTCCAGCTACGGTTTCATTAGCTATCTTACAACTAGAATCCCTCTTTTTTCCGATCCGGTTCCTCCACCACTGCGAACCCCGGTTCGATTCAGGCACGATACACTTTTTATTTATTGGGAGAACCCAAGTACTCTCTTGCGGATCCATGAAACAACTCTCAGAAATCTTTTTCTCTTTTGGAAGATACAGGAGCGAAACAATCAACCTATTGATATTGGAAGACCAAAAAGATTCTTCCAATGTCTCATTTCTGGGTCCAATGGAATTCATAGGTATAGGAAGAAGCCCCATCAAATAGAGATTTTTTCTTTCGACCATCTTTTGATTGTTAATACGAGATATAAGGACCGCTACTACAAGCAGTACTACACCTTTGATCATGAAATATCGATTGCTTGTTGAACCCTGTGAATCACGTGAAAGTAGGATACTCCAAATTCGGGGGTCAAAGAGTTTCATAAAACGTTCTTGGTGGAAAAAAATGTGAGTGAAAGATCCCACTGAATCGAATTTGATCCATGAATCTAAGAAATAGTGAGAATTTTTGATCTCTCTCAATATCTCTCTCAATTCGAAGATCCAGGATTTGAATTGATGTCGTTTCATTGATTCCTCCTAAAGATTTTCATTGATTCCTCCTAAAGATTTCATTTCAATTGGAATTTGGTTATTCACGATGTACGATGAGCCCTGTTAAGCATCCATGGCTGAATGGTTAAAGCGCCCAACTCATAATTGGCAAATTCGTAGGTTCAATTCCTGCTGGATGCACGCCAATGGGAACGTTCAATAAGTCTATTGGAATTGGCTCTGTATCAATGGAATCTCATCATCC